GACAGTTTCTCAGTCCAAATCTGTCAAATGCAAATTTTGATCAAATCACACATCGCAATATACTAGGCCCTCTAATTCCCTAAGAGGCTTGTCTAAAAGATTCGCAATATAACTAGGAAGACGTTTCAAATACCATACATGAGTCACTGGACATGCCAGTTTGATGTATCCCATTTTGTACCTTCGCATCCGAGAATCAACAAATTCCACCCCGCATTCTTCACAAGATTTCGGGTCTTCTTTTTCAGCCCCAATCACTCGGTAATTTCCACAAGCACAAATCCCACTTTTTATGGGTCCAGAAATTCTTTCACAAAACAATCCATCTTTCTCCGGTTTATTGGTTTTATAATGAAAAGTATAGGGTTTTGTAACCTCTCCAACTACCTCTCCATTGGGTAGAATTCTTTTTGCCCAAGCCCTTATTTGTTGAGGAGAAACTGGTCCAATTCGAAGTTGTTGATGTTTATACTGGTCGATCATAGAATACAAATTCTGATTCATTGAGATCAAGCTTCCTTCCTATTCATCTGGAAGTTCTTTTCAGATACAAGGAAATGATTCAGTTCCAGAGCCAAAGATCGTAGTTCTCGAATGAGCAATCGAAAAGATTCTGGAGCACCCTCTGGGTTGGGTACTGTTGCTCCAATAATCGTAGCACCAAGTACTTCTTGACGAGCTCTAATATGATCAGATTTATAAGTAAGCATCTCTTGTAAAATATGAGCAACACCAAATCCCTCTAGAGCCCAAACTTCCATTTCTCCAACTCTTTGCCCTCCTTGTTTTGCCCTCCCTCTAAGGGGTTGTTGTGTAACAAGTGCGTAATGTCCACTGGAACGCCCATGGATTTTATCATCAACTTGATGAATTAATTTTAAGATATAGGACTTTCCTATTAGAACAGGTTGTTCAAAAAGATCTCCTGTTCTTCCATCAAATATTCTGCTTTTTCCCGGATATTCGGGTTCAAATACCCATGGATTTTTTGTTTGCTTACTGGCTTCATATAATTCAGAAAACACTAGTTTTCTTGAGGCTTCTTGTTCATATCTCTCATCAAAGGGCACTATTCTATAATGTTTCTTTAGCAGATCCCCCGCTAACCCGAGCGAACATTCAAATATCTGTCCCACATTCATTCGGGAGGGGACTCCTAATGGGTTGAAAACCATATCAACGGGCGTTCCATTTTGCAAATACGGCATATCTTGTCTAGATAAAATCTTAGAAATTATACCCTTATTCCCATGCCTTCCAGCTACTTTATCACCTACTTTGATTTCACGTTTCTGTGAAATATATACACGAATCCTTTCTGAATTAGAATTGGAGCCCCCCTTTCTATGGATCCATTTCACATCAATAACTCGACCCCTTCCACCTATAGGTAGTCTTAGAGAAGTTTCTTTTGAAGTGGATACCTGAATGCCAAGTATAGCTCGTAATAATCTATCCTCCGGGGCATATGACGATTCATTCGTTGTCTGAGGTGTTAATTTACCTACTAAGATATCACCTGTTTCTATCCAAGATCCCAGGATCACAATTCCATTTCTGTCTAAATGTCGGAGTAAATGAGCCTCTAAATGCGGGATCTCCTTAGTTATTTTTTCAGGGCCTTGGCTTGTTACATGAGTCTGAATTTCATATTTTCGGATGTGAAAAGAAGTATAAATATCTTCATAGACCAGACGTTCGCTAATTAGTACTGCGTCTTCAAAATTGTAACCTTCCCATGGCATATAAGCTACTAATACATTTTTCCCTAAAGCGAGTTCCCCACCAGCCGTAGCCGCACCGCCAGCTAGAATTTGTCCCTTTTTAATGTATTTACCCCGCCGAACCTGAGTTTTTTGATGCATACAAGTATTTTTGTTGGAACGTTGATACATAACTAATGGAATGCTTAGAGTATCCCCATTACTTGAGAAAACAATCTTGTGAGTATCAGTAGAAATGACTTTCCCCTTGCGTTTGACTATAGCTGAAATCCCCGAATCTAGAGCCGTTTGGCCTTCCAACCCAGTTCCAACAATGCACTTCTCGGACCGAGAAAGAGGAACTGCTTGGCGCTGCATATTAGAACTCATTAAAGCTCGATTCGCATCATTATGCTCGATAAAAGGAATGAGGGAAGCTCCAATAGAAAAATATTGGAAGGGAAAAATACTTCTAAGGTGAATCTTTTCCCATGCAATAGTCAGGAATTCTTGACGATATCGAGCTGGAACAATCTGTTGTTCTTGAATACCCCAATTCAAGGCCAAAGAATTTCCTGCTGCTACCATATAATATTCATCTCTATTTGGTGATAAATAAACCATCTGTGCCTCTTTTGATCTATCAGATAATTTATAAAAAGGACTCTCTATGGATCCCCAATAACCAACCTTCACATGAATAGCTAATGATCCCAGAAGTCCAACATTGATTCCTTCGGACGTGTCAATTGGACAAATACGTCCATAATGACTCGGGTGAATATCCCGTATACGAAAACTAGCAGTTCGCCCCGTCAATCCTCCAGGACCCAAATAACTCCATTTTCGCCCATGAACAATTTGTGTCAACGGATTAGTTCGATCCAAAACTTGAGATAAAGGGTGTAGGCCAAAAAATGATTCATAAGTAGTTGTTAATGAAGTTGCAGTTACCAAATTTTGAGGAGTTGGTATCAATTTATGCCTGATTGCTCCACATAGAGTTCCTCGAACCGCATTTTCTAAACGAACAAGAGCCAATCCGAATTGATCCTGTAATAGATCTGCTACAGAACGAATACGTTTATTTTTCAGGTGATTCATATCGTCAAGTGTACCCATTCCCAATTTCATTCCAATCAAATGATCCACAGCAGCCAATAGATCTCGCGGTAACAAAAATGTATTGTTTGGGGATATATCAAGATTTAACCTCCGGTTCATATTTCGTCGACCAATCTTTCCTAATTCACATCTTTGTTGAAAGAATTTCTTTTGTAATTCCTTACATAAGGACTCAGAAAATACCGGATCTCCCCCTACACAGGCAAATTGTTGATAAAACTCCAAAATAGCATTTTCTTTTGACCCAATCTTTTTTTTCTCTTTATCATTCGGGAAAGACAAGAAAATTTCAGGGTAACAAACATTATCTAGAATTTCTCTTATATTCGAACCCATAGCTGATAATAGAACTAGAATAGAGATTTTTTGTTTTCTACTTACACGGGCCCATATCCTTGTTTTTCTATCAATTTCTAATTCCGACCTCCCCCCCCAATCCGATATTATAGTACTGGTATAGACAGAAATTGCGTTATGTTCCAATTCTGAACGATAGTAAATACCGGGACTTTGCAATATTTGGTTGATCACAATTCGGTATATTCCATTTACTATAAAGGTTCCAAAAGAATTCATTATAGGGATGTTTCCAATAAAAACGGTTTGTTCTTGCATATTTCTACTGGTTTTCCAAATTAAGACCGCGGGTACATATAATTCAAAAGAATATGTGAGTGATTCATACACAGCATCTCTTTCTTTTATCAAGGGCTCTACCAATTTATATGTTTCCACAAATAATTGAAATTCAATTTCTTGATCTCTATCTTCAATTTTTTGAAACTTTTTAAATTCTTCTGTCAAGCCCCGATTAATGAACCTACAAAATCCCTCAAATTGTATCTGACTAAATCCAGGTATTGTGGACATTCCCTCATTTCCATTCTGGAGCATCTTAATCTGAAGTTTCCTCTTTCTTGAAAAAATCCCATTATTATTATTATTGGCTTGGTTCACTATTTATCGAACCATACTGATCAATCTAGCAATGATGGAAAGGATATTCTTGTTACTGAATCACATAAAATTTTAGCCAACTCCATCCATATATATCATACTTATGAACGGAAGCAAGACAGAGAAATGGAAATTGATAAAGCATTCCTGGGAAAAATTATGTCACATAGAGTCTTTTATCGGATATTCAAATTTATCCAATTTCTACCTAATTCTTTATATTATGATATTACGATCAGAGTACGGGGTATAAAAAAAGAAAAAATCAATGAATTAAGGATTCAATCTGCTCTCTATGAATGAGATAAAAATAGAAGAATCAGGAACAGCATAGAGTTTCTCTTTTTTTAGCACACGAAATTTAATGTTCAAAAAGGAATTCGCCAATCTTTTTTTGTAGTAGAATTTAGAAAATAGAATAAAATTGCGTACGTAATAGTCATAGGAGTAATCTTTAGGAAGTATATGCCGATATAGCTATCTAGCTATCCGTATATCACATCTTTTATCATAATTGAATTTGGTACAAAATAGGCTAGGTCACACTCTATCTTAATGTCTATTTTTTCTTAATATTCAATTCTCAATTAAAAATTAAAGCACGATGATCCTAGGGATATGTGCATAATAAATAGACCCGGGTTAGGTATTCCACATAGAAAAATAAAAATTTATGTTCTGAGGTTTACATATACACATAGATTTTCTTATAATTTAGAATGATTAGTCGTTATTTTGCATCCATTCAGGGAATACAAAAGAAGATAAAATGTTCGCTAATTCAAAGTAATAAAAGTAAGTAAGAGTAACTAAAAAGTAATAAATAAAGAGTGAAGGGAAGTTTTTAAGCGACGCATTTTTGAGATATAATTAATCGAAGAAAAGAATATAAAAAAGATCTACTAAAAAGAGGAATCCTTTTTTGCAAAAGGATAAGTACAATAGTATTCAAGATCCAAAAAGAAAAGAAAAAGAAAATAAGAAAGGAAAAAATTCAAATAAAAATTAAAAATGAGGAGAGGAATAGAATCTAGATAAAAATTTTCTATATTTTGGATGGAATTTGGCGGCATGGCCAAGCGGTAAGGCAGGGGACTGCAAATCCTTTATCCCCAGTTCGAATCTGGGTGTCGCCTGATAAAAAAAAAAAGACTTGGACTTTCTTAATCCTGATTAATCCTGTTGATCAAACTTAACGAATTCTTGCCCCGCAAAAGCATAGGCAAGGAACTAGGTCTGTTGATACTTGATTTTAAGAACCTGTAGGACCTATCTAGAAATGTCATCTTTTCTAAAAGAAAAAAGGGGGGTTCTTAGTGTGGTTCAAACAGGTACCAATAAATTTGAAACAACCCAATCTTCTGAATTATTGGTTTGGGCTATTCTGAATTGAATCAAATAAAAAAATTCATTCTAGGCATCAGAACTATGAAAATAAGAAGTCGGAAATCTTGGTATCCAAAGGTTCTTAAGAAGGACTCCATTTTTACTCCTAAGGTTGAAGAAAGAATGAGAAAAATTCTAAAAAAGACTATAAAGACTCCCTAATTCTTTTAAACTATACCTTTTTTATTTTTAATATTGAGGTAATGTTTAAGAACTCTGTCTGCAATTAAATTAGATTGGATAGGCTGATGGGAAATTCATTGAATAATTGTGGAAAGAACCAAAGAACCGAAGATATTGTGTATCCAGACTCACGAGAGGCTCTGAGTACTCAGAAATTGAATCAAAAGGGTTGAATTGATTTCTTCTTTCATTTCTTTGTATTTTTCTATTTTATATTAATATTATCTTACTTTTTGACTCTTTTCTATTACTAAATTTTTTATTTTCTTTCTTATTATTCTATTGAAGAAGAAAGAATTGGAAACAAAGGAACTTTTACGAGTGGATTTTTTCATCAATAGCCATAAGTAAGAATCCTATTTTGACTCTGCGCCATTGATTCCACTATGATTATTAATCAATAATGGAATCATTTTTTCATTTCATAGAGATAGGGGACATCATTCACATGGATATAGTAAGTCTCGCTTGGGCTGCTTTAATGGTAGTGTTTACATTTTCTCTTTCACTTGTAGTATGGGGGAGGAGTGGGCTTTAGAGCTAGGAATATTACTAATTTAGTACTTTACTAAAGAATCTAAATAATCTAATTGTACCAATGGTTTCTTGGTATCTATATAGAATATTAGAGATATATTCGTATTAGAATTCTATTTACTATTTTTTCATATTATTCTTTTATTCTAATTAATTCTTTCGATGGACCTCCAGATTCATAAGCACAAGAAGAGATCTAAAAATAAGGAATTCAAACAACAGGTTTTGCGATTCTTTTAGATTGATCCAAATGCATAAAAATGGGTGTAGAGAAAAATAGAGTGCTATTTCATTTTGATGTACATCTAAAATATATTATTATAGATAGATATCTATTCTTAATTGATCTAAAAGCTTCTTTCTGTATAAAATAAAACTTTATGTACGAATAGAAAAAATACTCAATTGTATAGTGTGGTAAAAAGAGCTATATATAGCTCTTTTTACCACACTATTTAAAATAGAGTTTGAGACCTTTCCTTTCTTCAATCATTGCTAAAAAGGAAGAATTCAAATTGAATTCAAATTAATTATTTTGGCTGACTGTTTTGACGTATATTATAAGTAAAAATGCAGTAGGAACTAAAATGAACAGCGCAGTTGCAATAAACGCAAGAATATTGACTTCCATAATCTCTTTGTTTTCTTATTTCACAATAGTTCGGGATCTAATCCCATAGAGATGTTAAAGTGGACTCCTATCAATTCAATCAATTCAAAGATATTAATTGCATCTTGATGATACTAACCCGGATCAATGTTCTGAATAACAATATCAAATTTTTTTCTCGTCGCGAATTGAATACTAGAACATAGTATAACATAGGAAGATCTTTTATCCATACTTAACCTAAATGAAAGAAAAATAAATACAAATTAGAATTCTTTATTGTTATTGGATATTGGATTAGAAATCTCATTTCATTTTTCCGCTTTTCCTTTTAAATAACCTCTACTTATACATTTCCACTTCTCCAATTCTTATTTCTTTCCTTATACATCAAATGATTAAGTATAATATGGCCAATATTATGGGTCATAAAATATGTAAATAAAAACCAGTAGTAGAAATTAGATGGAAAAAAAGGACGGGTAAAGTATCAAAAATGGAATATTCCAACATATTTATTCAAAAGAGAGCGTTACTTAGTTAGTATTTTATTAGTATCCCCCTTTACATACATAAAAATGCAGTGTGCAATTTGAATGAGAATGATAGAAATTTTTTAAATCAGTTATTGCGGATGCACAAACAAAGTTTGTTCGGAACTAAAGAAGGTGGGGTTTTATCTGAACCTGAAAAGTACTCGGTCGAGTTAAGTTCAATGTTTATCGTACAATAAACGAAGACAATTTGTGTCTGTACTCTCGGTCAAAATAGGAAAACTCTATTCCATATAGAGTGTCTTACTCTAGTAAGAAGTAAGTATTTTAAAAATATACATATGTTTCTCCCTTACCAATCGGTGCTAGTCTAAGAATATAAGAAATTAAAAATTCCATATTTGTCTGATGAGAAATGCGAAACGAAAAAAAAAAAAAGAAAGAGGGACCCCCCCAGAGACCAGAGATTCTATTTTGTTCCCCGTCCTCCCTTTTACGGGAGGGG